GTTTTACCAGAAACACGAGTGATTGATATTCACATGGATATGAACTATAGTGAGAGTGACACGGATTACTAGTAATCCTGTGGTTATTGCCACATCGATTGATAAGATAATCAATCTTTCAATGAAAAAAAAAAAGGACTCTTTTTTTCTTTACTCCTTCTTATATTTACAGATTATTAATCTAGATCGTTAGAAAGATCAGAACGCGTGGGAACAAATGAACAAAGAAATAGGGATATAGCAGAAAAAATGGACTATTTATTCCTCTATATCAGGCATTTCTGGAGGACAAATTGGTTATATCATCCCCATGGATCGGCGAATTATTGGGCCGAGCTGGATTTGAACCAGCGTAGACATATCGCCAACGAATTTACAGTCCGTCCCCATTAACCGCTCGGGCATCGACCCAGGAAGAATCAATTCTAGGCTTATTGATAATCCATGATCAACTTCCTTTCGTAATACCCTACCCCCAGGGGAAGTCGAATCCCCGCTGCCTCCTTGAAAGAGAGATGTCCTGAACCGCTAGACGATAGGGGCATACCTGCCCGATCGCCATCATATTATGCTCATAGTATGAGCAGTTTTTTGGAATTGTCAATATAATGTAATGGCATGACTAGATCCGAAGAATCTTTCTTGCTTCCATAGAATTTTTTGATTGTTCATTCATGAACCATCATATATATATGACGAAGTATAGGATCCCCTCAGCGGGGATTTGTCCGACAAAAAAAAAGTCAAACCCCATTTCTTCAATTTTCACTCATTGATTCGCTCATCGTTAAGACGAGATATGCCTCACTAACACTAAGCCAGGAAATTCAGAAATGATAGAATTTTTTTTTGATTGATTCAAAAAGGTGATGTAGAACTCGTAAATCTGGGAAGGGATTGACAAGTAATCGAAACGATTCTTTTTTTTCTATAAGAATTCAGTTTAGGGTACGAGTCGAATCCTTCATCACATGATTCGATGAAATATTTTGGATCTATGTCGGATTGGTACATGTATCAATCAAGTGAATCTCGCCTCGATGGGTCAATAAAAGCAAAGCAATTAGGAGCGAAACAATTCATTGCATTGATATTTCTCAAATATAAATAATCATTTGATTTGACCCTAGAACTTCCTAGGTAAATCAAATGGCTTGTTCTTGAATGAGCCCCCTATGCATACATGTATATATGTACATATAGTCTATACATAGATACATGCAGTAGACTCATAGTGGTTAGTGGCCTCTTCATGAATTGAAGAAAATGGCCCTTTTAACTCAGTGGTAGAGTAACGCCATGGTAAGGCGTAAGTCATCGGTTCAAATCCGATAAAGGGCTTTTTCCACGAAGCTCCCGCCTTAGTCTTCATTTTTCATCGGAGAATAGAGATATTCTTGATATTTGTAATAAAAAAAGGTAAACGGACCGCATAATGAGTTATCATTCTAATGAGTTATAGGTATAAAGTTGAACATTTGTTCATTATGATAATAAGGAATCCCACTTATTAGGAGGACTACTATATCACTACAGGCTATACTCCTCCTCATGTTTCATTATTTATATTTTTGGTCCCGGGACATGGATATTCGAGATAATACCCAATCTCAATTATGAATCGACAAACCAAAGTTTTACTACTTCTCCATTGTTCCAATTTAATCCATCGGAAAAATTCGAAATCAAGAAAAGAAAAAGTAAGTGGACCTGACCCATTGAATCATGACCATATCAGCTATTCTGATATTCAAATTGGATAGAGATAAAATTGTAGAAGCGGACCCTTTTTTTTTATTTCCTTGGACCACGCAAGAATTTGTCGATATTTCCGATTGAATCTTCTTGTTCCTGGATGCTCCATAGGAATAAATCGCTATTCCCTTCCTCCACAGAGAAACCATTTATTCCGAGTCACAAGAGCAATATATTTTTCAATATCTTTCTTTGATTCCAGAAAAAGATCAGTTTATATCTATATAGGATTTCGATATAGATATCAGATCATGGCTTCATGTACCAAATATTTCCATATTGATGCATCAGAAATTTTTGTTCCGCCAATGCAATGGAAAGCGAATGCGAGAAAGGGACTTTCATTTAAGTCTCCTATTATTTAATATTTAATTTAGGGACATGGACAAAAAAATAGGGAATTTTCCTTTTTTTTTCTGCCGGATAAAGGTAAAGTAAAGAGGGAAATATTCGAAGTTTCTTTTTTTTTGGTTCGACCCGTGAAAAGATATACTCTGGAATTTTCGATTCATTCGAAAGAAATATAATAAAGAAGACAATAACAAACAAAAAATAATCCAAAAAAAAGGAAAGAGTAATAAATTATATATATATATATGATACTGTAGTAGTATACACTAAAATTAGGAGAATCCATAGAGATATTTATTGAATTGATCTTTTCTCAATATCACGAAAAAGATCCAAGAATAAGATTAGTTGATGGAACGGGGAGATAGATCTGAGGAGCAACTGGTAGCGAGAG